TCTTGAATCTTGTTCATGAAATTGATAAAAAAAAATAAAAAAAAAGTTTTATGGATTCTTCGAATTTCTATGTGTACTAAACTACTACAGTATCGTATATATTTTTTAGTATCATATATCTATTTTATATTTATATTGGATTCTTTCATTTTTTTCTTTTATTGTCTTCTTTGTTCTATTTTGTTCTATGTTCCTTTCTTTCTGATTAATATAAAACTCCAAATTCTATTTTTTTTTTTCTGACAGATAAAAAAAAATAGAATGAGTTTCCTTAATATTGTATTGAATTTAATAATAAGAGACTAGAAGTGAAAGTCTCTTTCTCGCATCCATCAATTGCCGGAAAAAAATATCCTATGCCTCGATATGAAACCATTTGATACGGAAAGCCATGATTTGATAGATTTTTTTTCGATATCTATATCTTATAGAAATAAAAATCGAAATTGATCTTTTCTTGTGTTCTTTGAAATCAAAGAAAGATATTGAAAATGAAAAATGACTTTTGGGACTTGGAATAACCCTTTCTTCCGTGGAGGAAAGGAATAGCAATTTATTCCTATGGAACCCCTAGGAACAAGAAGATTTAATCGGAAATATCGACAGATTCTTCTGGAGTTCAAACCAAAGAAAGATGGAAAATGAAATAAAAGAAGAAAATTTCATCTCTATTTTTATATCGAGTTGGAATATCAGATTTGAATATCAGAATAGTAGATATAGTCATGATTCAATGGGTTAGGTCCACTTACTTTTTCTTTTGTTGATTGATAATCTTTCCAATGAATTTGGATTGGAATAACAGAAAAATAGGAATATCTGGCAATTAAATGAGATGACTTATCATTATTCATTATAAAAAAAAAAAAATGTTCACCTTTCTAACTAGAATTACTATAATTCTAATGAATTAGAATTATTCTATTATCATTTTTTAGAATTCAAAATTTCATAATTCCATTTTCCTTTTCGAATGAAATTCGAAAATTCCTTACTTTTTTATTACAAATATCAACAATTTCCTCTCCCCTCAAATAGAAATACTACCGTTGGGTTTTTATGCAAAAAAGCCCCTTATCGGATTTGAACCGATGACTTACGCCTTACCATGGCGTTACTCTATCACTGAGTTAAAAGGGCACCTTTGATTCAATTCCTGAATAAGTAACTAGACACTATGAGTCTAGTACATCTATTTAGTATTGCATATGCTCCTATTTATATGTATACTTTTATATGTATATATATATGTATACTTATTCCTATTCTATTATTTTCTATTATTTTATACTATATTATAATTATATTGAATTCTATTCAAAATAGAATCTATGTACATAGATATATTTTATAGTGGCTCATTACGGAACAATAAATGAAATTTACCTAGTGAGTATAGTATAGAGAAAGGGTAAAATGGTTTTGATTTATTGATATTGGATTTGATAAATATCAATGCAATGAATTATTTGAAAACCGATCCTAATGGGATTGCTCCATGTACCCGCCAATTCAATATATAATATACCCAATCCATATATAACATATCCAAGAAATTTCCTCGAATCATTGATAAATGGATTCCATTTGTCCCTCAACCAAATTCTTATTGAAAAACAATTTTCAATAACTTGTTGATCCCTATCCCTCTTCCCAGATTTCCCGATTGATTATCGTTTTTTAATTTCCTTTTTATTTCCCGGCTTAGTGTGAGATATAAATATGCCTATCGAATCTTAACAATGAATGTGAAAAAAAAAAATGAAGTTTAAACCCCTCGCCCTTTCCGGTAAACCAATCATTCTCCGAAAGAAAGGGTCCTGTCCTTCGTATTTTTTATTTTTTCTATTTTTTTTTTTAGAATTCTAGAGTAGCCATTGGAATGAACAATTTAGAAATCGAAATGAGGAATCAAAAAATTCTTATGGACTTATGACAGACGGAAAAATCCTTCTGATCGAGTCATATCATTATATTGACAATTTCAAAAAACTGTTCATACTATGAACATAATATAATGGCGGTTGGGCAAGTATGCCCCCATCGTCTAGTGGTTTAGGACATCTCTCTTTCAAGGAGGCAGCGGGGATTCGACTTCCCCTGGGGGTAGGGTACTACTAAAGGAAGTTGATCCTGGGATTTTCAATAAAGACTGAGATTGACTCTTCCTGGGTCGATGCCCGAGCGGTTAATGGGGACGGACTGTAAATTCGTTGGCAATATGTCTACGCTGGTTCAAATCCAGCTCGGCCCAACCCAATAATTCGCCGATCCACCATGAAATGATATAACCATTTGTTGTTCTCCGAAAATACCCGATTGCCAATATGGAAGAATAAAAAATGGATACATACCCTATCTGCCTTTCTTCTTTGATTACGTATTTTTCCAAAAATTCAAATCTTGCTAATGATTTAGATTCCTATCAGGATCTGTAAGTATAAAGTATAAGGAAAGAAAGGGGGGGTAAAGTAAATAAAAAACTCTTTTTTCCTTGATTCATTGAAAGATTGATTTTCAATCGATTTGGCAATAACGAAAAGATTACTAGTAATCCGTGTCGATCTCGCTAAAGTGCATATCCGTGTAGATATCAATATATCAGTCCCGCCTCTGTCAGTTACAACACAACGATTCTAATCGAAAATGGAAATGAAGAGGTTTGAATGAAATGGTAAGAATATGTACGCTCTACGCTTTTTTCCCTGGGACTGTAGTTCAATTGGTCAGAGCACCGCCCTGTCAAGGCGGAAGCTTCGGGTTCGAGCCCCGTCAGTCCCGATGGATACAAATCCAATAAAAAAATACATCAATTTATCTCTCCATTTTCTGTGAAAGGGAATAGAACAGAATTTTATTCCTAACTAGGACCCCCCTTTCTTTATTTCTTTTTTTTTCTTTTTCGTTTCACATTTATCATCAAACCAATATGGTAATTTCCATTTCGTCAACTAATATTGATTGGTGGGAAAGAAACATATGTGGATTAGTATAAATATTAGTAGCGTCCTATTCAGGATTCCAAGAAAAAGAGATACCATACTGCTGGGCTTGGCTTTTTTCGATTATTCCTGATCTGTGTAATGGAATAGAGTACTATATATGTTTACCACGAACACACCCACAAATGGAATTTTCACAATACAAAAGAAATTGAACAGAGTTGATTCGAATACTTTAAGATTCAAAGTATATCCCTTATCTTGCCCCGATTTTGTGTAACTAATTTCAATTACTAATTATTTGAATTTGAAACAATCTATCTCATTCAAATTTCACACTGAACTTTTGATACATGTGTCCTATTCCTAATGCAAGTAGGAGAATATTAATAAAATAAAGATCAAACAAAGATTCCCTCTCGATAATTTTTAGTTTAAGAGAAGAGTCCTGCTGAAGAAAGAACAAACAAACTCTTAAAAAATAAATAAATAAAAAAGTAAAGGAATTATTGATTGGATCAATAATCCAATTTTGAATTCGGTATGGATAAAAGATCTTCCTATGTTATACTATTCAATTCTCGACGATGAATCGAGTTGATAGCTCAGATATTGTTATTCATGATATTGATCCGATTCGATATCATCGAGATGTCATTTTGATTATCCCATTGAATTTACCGACGAAAGATTTTTCATCTCTATGGGATTAAATCCCGAGTTATTGCAAATTAAAGAGAAATGAAACAATGAGATTATGGAAGTCAATATTCTAGCGTTTATTGCTACTGCACTGTTCATTCTAGTTCCTACTGCCTTTTTACTTATAATTTACGTAAAAACAGTAAGTCAAAGTGATTAATTTAACTTAAACTTGACTTCTTTGTTTTTATCAATGCAATCAAGAAAAAAATGCAAAAGGATTTCAATTTCGTGTCTTAGTCTTCAATGAAATGATTGGACTACAATCAGCAGATTTCTATGAAATCGGATAGTTTAGTTTGGTAGAAAGAAATAGCTTTTATTTCTTTCTACCAAACTATCTATTATTGTTATTGTAGTATATAAAAAGAAAGATACTTTAATATGGATCAATCTACAATATGTATCTTCCTATTCATATATATATCAATCACAGATATGGAATGTACATAGCGCCCCCCAATTTTTTTTTTCATCTATTATCTATTTGATTTGGATTGGTTCCAATCAATCTGAAATAATAAAAAAAAGAAGGACACCTCTTATTCTTCCGAGATTAAGATTTATATAGATTTATAATGATTTTCAAGACCAATCTCGGTATCATATTAAAAAAATCAAGTAATCTTTTTAGTATTACGAAGAAGTAGTTGATTAAATAGTTGACAGATGATCCCCCGGTTCTATGGGAAACTTTTTCCTATTTCTAAAAGATTAGGAAAACCCAATCGATTTTTAATGTTTGAACCATGATAGGAAATGAGTTCAATAAAGCATAAACTCCATTTCGAAACTAATAAACCAAATAAAAAAATAAGTGGTAAGCATAAGCACGTAATAATGTGACTCACCTAAGGCAACGGGAATATCTTATTATGTGTAGTATCTCGTTAGACTTAGACAACCACTATGTCTATCTTGTTTCCCATAGAAAGTGTGTATCCCTTAATATAATAACTAATAATATATAATAACTAATAATAGAACTCTTTTTGAAAAAAAGGGGGGGATAAAAAGGTTCTGCGGTTCCTCATTGTCTATATATCTATATATAGATATATATAGGGTCATTTCATCGAACTAGAAATTTTAGGAAGAATTTGGTTGGAATCAATTTCTTAATTTCTTATTATTTGTATTCCTTTTCCTTTTCAAATAGGAACATGGGAATAATTGAAATATTTATTTGATTGAAAGAGTCCTTATCTTTATCTTTATATATATAATATATATATATTATATATACATATATTCGAATACAGTATTCAAATCGAATAGAATTCCGAAATGTAGGTATTTTTTTTTTTTTAATTCAATTTCTAAGTTAATTAATGAATTAAAAAAATTGCAGAACCG